AAACTTGTAATACCTACTCCATTTGTAATGCCATCAATTATTCGTTTATCAAAAAAATGAATTTGTTTTGCTAATCTTCTTATACTTTCAGTTAAAGATTTTTTATAAAAAGTATCTATGTAAGCACGATTATACGACCAATTATATAGACAATTTATTAGTTTTTCCCAACAAATAGGGTTAGAACTCCATTTTTGAAATGAATTAAGTAAGGTTAAATTTAATAAAGATGAATAAAAAGGCTTATATAAACAATATGCTATAAATATTCCAAAAAAAGCTATACTGACTGAAAAAGTTGCATTTCTAAAAAATTCATACCAATCCACAAAATTTGTTGAATTTTTATGCAAAAGGTTTATTGATGGCGTGAATAATTTTGATAATATATCAAATCCTTCTTGATTCAAAGGAATTCCTATGGCTCCAATAAACAAAGTAAATAAAAGTAATACAAGCATAGGAAATAAAATAGTATTGTCTGATTCATGGGGATAATAGAAAGTTCTTTTATTAAGTGCACCATTTGCAACAGTAATCAAAGTTTTATTTCTTACATTATTATTAATTTTATATGTTTTCTTGGAAAAAAAAGAAGCTCCTTTCTTATTATTCATTGTTAATAACGGTACTAAACAAAAATTTCTATTAATTTTTTTTTCATCTTCTTTACCCCATAAAGAGATTGAATAGAAGGAGCTACTTTTTTTTCCACTATAATTCAGAAAATAAGTGTTTAAATGTCCTTCAAAAGTAAGTAAATAAATCCGAAACATATAAAATGCGGTTAATCCCGCTGTTGAACAAGCTATTATTGCAAAAATTGGCGAAAACAACAAACTATCAGTAAGAATTTCATCTTTAGACCAAAAACAAGCAAGGGGGGGAATACCACAAAGAGAAAGTGTTCCTAATAAAAAGGCAGTTTTTGTAATCGGCACGTGTTTTGTCAAACCACCCATAAGAATCATATTCTGACTTTTATCGGGAGAATATCCAACTATAGCTTCCATTGAATGAATAATTGATCCAGATCCTAAAAACAATAAAGCTTTCGAATAAGCATGAGTAATCAAATGAAATAAAGCGGATCGATAAGACCCCATACCTAGAGCTAACATCATATAACCCAATTGAGACATTGTCGAATAGGCTAAACCTCTCTTAATGTCTTTTTGAGCAAGAGCTAAAGTAGCTCCTAAGAGTATTGTTATTATACCTATCAAAGATATTATATACATTATAGAAGGGATAACTATAAAAAGAGGAAGAAGACGAGCTACAAGAAAAATTCCCGCCGCTACCATAGTAGCAGCATGTATAAGAGCCGAAATAGGAGTAGGACCTTCCATGGCATCAGGTAACCATACATGAAGCGGAAATTGTGCAGATTTAGCAATAGGACCCATAAATAATAGAAAGGCACATAAAGTAAGGAATAAGAGATTTACTCTATTATTTAAAATCAAATTATTGAATATTTCAAACAAATCCTGAAATTCGAAACTGCCCGTTACCCAATAAAGACCTAAAATTCCTAATAATAAACCAAAATCCCCTACACGATTAGTTACAAAAGCTTTTTGACAAGCATTCGCTGCGATAGGTCGTGTGAACCAAAAACCTATTAATAAATACGAACACATTCCAACTAGTTCCCAAAAAAAATAAATTTGTATCAAATTAGAACTAGTAACTAATCCTAACATTGAAGTATTAAAAAAACCCATATAAGCAAAAAACCTCAGATATCCTTGATCATGAGACATATAATTATCACTATAAATAAGAACCAAAATTCCAACAGTGGTAATTAATATTAACATAATACAAGTCAGTGGATCAATAAAGTAACCGAACTCAAAAGACAAGTCATTATTTATGGTCCAAGACCATACGTTTTGATGAATGCAACTTATAATAATTTGTTGAATAGATAGATAGAGTGAAAAGATCATAACTATACTTAACAAAAAAATACTAAGAAAAGACCACGTACGCCGAAGGTTTTTTGTTGCTGTCGGAAAAAGGAGAAGTCCACCTCCTAGTAAAATAGGCACTGGAAGTGGAATGAAAGGTATGATCCATGAATATTGATATGTATGTTCCATAAAATAAAAAACCCTTTTTATTTTATTCTTAAATTTATTATTTCTTATTCACTGGTTTGTATATATATATTTTTGTGAAAGGGGACAATAAAAAATCACGCTATTTCAAACCTAAATATAAAAAGAAATATATATTCAAATCCAAAAATGAGAAGTTATTAAATAATATTACTAAGTTACTGTCAAAAAAAATTTCTTTTTCTTATTTTATTACTACTAAATAAAATTTTGATTTTATGCAGATACACAAAAAGTGAATTAGAATTCCGTATTACAATAATTTCTATACATATATTAAAAATAGAACACAGATTTACACGACCAAAAAATCCTTACTATACTATTTAATATATTATATAATAATAATAAACTTTACCTAACAAAAAAGTTATTTAAGTTTTATTATTTAGAATCATTAAGGAATTCATAATGGAATTTAGTGATTGTCTTCCATTACACTAAGTGAACCATTTTAATTTCCAAGAAAGATTATGATAACCCACACTTTTTTACATATGAAGTGCAAAAATATCAATCATTTTATTGATAATAAAATCTATCAGTATAGATTAATTAAATGAGTACTCTCGTACGGATTTGAAAAGTGAAATAAAATCAAATTCTTTAATAAATAAATTTTATTAAATAAATATAAAAAAGCAAACGTAAAAAAAAAGGTTGGGTTCTTCAATTTTTGGATGTTTTTTTTGTTTTGAAAATAATATCTAATAAAATTGGAAAGAAAAAACTAGCTTGATATGGAGTACTAAAGAATAGAATAATAAATGTCTTTGACATCCAATTATACCACTGAATAACTTTTTTAATTTTTGAATGGCAGTTCCAAAAAAACGTACTTCGATCTCGAAAAAGCGTATTCGTAAAAAAATTTGGAAAAGGAAAGGGTATTGGACATCGTTGAAAGCGTTTTCGTTAGGGAAATCACTTTCTACAGGTAATTCAAAAAGTTTTTTTGTACAACAAAATAAATAACAAAACACTAGACTAATTCTAATTAGTCGAACTTAACAAAAATTTGAGAATACATATAAAATAAAAACTAGTCAAAAAATGAGGAAAAAAACGATCTCTTTTTTGAATGTTTTGGCTTTCATCTACTAAATTCGAAAACCCTTTTTTTATTCTAAAAAAATCCAATATCAATATATAGATAAAAAAGAAGGTTTCACATTTTGTTTTATTTCTTTTTTTTTTACGATTTTTTTAATATAAAAATCTGTTTTTTGAAGTTCCAAAAGGGCTTATTTTCCCGTCACTAAAAGAAATAAAGATCTTGCATTTCTTTTTTAAGAAATGCAAGATCTTTAAGAGAAATCAAAAGGTTCTTCAAATTAATTAATTTAATTGACAATCCAAAATACCTATTTAAACAAGTTTTTATTCATGAAATCAACTGTAAATTCCATTGAATTGACTTCTTTATTTAAATTGGAATCTCGACGATTGAATAAAAAATTGTTACTATTGTTTTGAACAAGTTGCCGCTATGGTGAAATTGGTAGACACGCTGCTCTTAGGAAGCAGTGCTAGAGCATCTCGGTTCGAGTCCGAGTAGCGGCATAAGATCTTATAAAAGAGATATTATATATAAGTTTTATAATCAAATTCATTCCCGATTTTTTTTTCTAAACGCGGGCAAAACCTACTATTAATTTTTAACAAATTTTTTATGATTTTTTCAATTTTGGAGCATATATTAACTCATATATCTTTTTCGGTCGTTTTAATTGTAATGACAATTTATTTTTTAACTTTATTAGTTAATTTAGATGAAAGCATAGGATTTTATGATTCATCAGATAAAGGAATCGTAATTACATTTTTTAGTATAACCGGATTCTTATTCACTCGTTGGATTTATTCAGGACATTTTCCATTAAGTAATTTATATGAATCATTAATTTTTCTTTCATGGGCTTTCTCCATTATTCATATGGTTTCCTATTTTAATAAAAAAAAAAAAAATAACTTAAATGCAATAACAGCGCCAAGTGCTATTTTTATTCAGGGTTTTGCTACTTCTGGTCTTTTAAACAAAATGCCTCAATCCGCAATATTAGTACCAGCTCTCCAATCCCAGTGGTTAATGATGCACGTAAGTATGATGGTATTAGGCTATGGCGCTCTGTTATGCGGATCATTATTATCAATAGCTCTTCTAGTGATTACATTTCGCAAAGTCGGACCGTTTTTTTACAAAAAGAATAAAAAAAAAACAAAATTATTAACTGACTTTTTTTCTTTTGGTGTACTTTACTATATAAATGAAAGAAATTCTATTTTCCTAAGACAAAACATTAATTTGAGTTTTTCTAGAAATTATTATAGGTATCAATTGATTGAACAATTAGATTATTGGAGTTATCGTATTATTAGTCTTGGATTTCTCTTTTTAACCATGGGCATTCTTTCAGGAGCTGTATGGGCTAATGAGACATGGGGGTCATATTGGAATTGGGATCCAAAAGAAACTTGGGCATTTATTACTTGGACCATATTCGCGATTTATTTACATATTAAAACAAAAAAAAATGGTAGGGGTATAAATTCTGCAATTGTGGCTTCGATAGGTTTTCTTGTAATTTGGATATGCTATTTTGGTGTCAATCTTTTAGGAATAGGTTTACATAGTTATGGGTCATTTACATCTAATTAACTAAAACACTAAACAAAAAATAAAGGAATGCAAATCCAAATAAAAAAAGAATAGCATCTATATATAACTTCAGATAAGTTAAGAAATCTAATTTAGTAGTAAACCATCAAGAACCTTTTGAATCAAGTAGTAGAATGATTCAAAAGGTTCTCACAATATAACGATTAAAGACTTCGGATTATAATTCAATTTAATGCGTTTTTTAGTTCCTGAAAACTACCCATAAAAATAATTAGATAAAATGGATTCCACTTTGTTACTTGCTAATGAGAGCACAAAATCTGGGTAAATACCCATACCTATTATGGGTAGAAGACTCGAGATTGAAAGAAATAACTCTCGGGGTCCAGAATCAAAAAACGAAAAGTTTTGGACATTAATTAACTTGTATCCATAAAACATTTGCCGTGACATAGATAATAAATATATAGGAGTTAATATCATTCCAATTGCCATTACAACAATAATGAAAATTTTTGCCATTAAGAGATATTTTTGGCTGGTAATTATTCCAAAAAAAACGATGAATTCTGCAACAAAACCACTCATGCCCGGCAATGCAAGGGAAGCCATCGATAAGATAGTGAACATTGTAAATATCTTTGGAATGGAAATAGCCATTCCACCCATTTCGTCAAGAGAAACAAGACGAATTCTATCATAACTCGTTCCTGCCAAAAAAAAAAGTGCAGCGCCAATAAATCCATGAGAGATTATTTGTAAAATAGCTCCATTAAGTCCAGGATCCGTTATAGAAGCAATACCTATAATTATAAAACCCATATGAGATACAGAAGAATAGGCTATTCTCTTTTTTAAATTACGTTGACCGGGAGATGTTGAAGCTGCATAAATTATTTGGATTGTACCCACTACCATCAACCAAGGAGAAAACAGAGAATGAGCGTGAGGTAATAATTCCATATTGATTCGAACCAATCCATATGCTCCCATTTTTAATAGGATTCCAGCAAGAAGCATACAAGTACTGTAATGTGCCTCGCCGTGGGTGTCAGGTAACCAAGTATGTAAAGGTATAAGCGGTGATTTGACAGCAAAAGCAATAAGAAATCCAATATACAATATTATTTCGAGTGTAACAGGATAGGATTGATTAGCTAATAGCTCCAAATTTAATGTTGGTTCGTTCGAACCATATAAACTTATACCTAAAACTCCTATTAATAAAAAAATGGAACTTCCTGCAGTGTATAAAATAAATTTTGTAGCTGAATACAGACGTTTCTTTCCACCCCACATGGATAAAAGTAGATAAACGGGAATTAATTCTAATTCCCACATGATGAAAAAAAGTAAAAGATCCCGAGAAGAAAATGATCCTATTTGACCGCTGTACATTGCTAACATCAGGAAATGGAATAATCGGGAATCCCGCGTAACTGGAAAAGCCGCTAAAGTAGCTAAAGTAGTAATAAATCCTGTCAGTAAAATAGTTCCTATTGAAAGTCCATCTATTCCCAGTCTCCAGTAAAAATCCAAAAAATTGATCCATTTATAATCTTCGGACAGTTGAATTAATGGATCGTCCATTTTAAAATTATAACAAAAAGCGTAGGTCGTTATAAGAAGTTCTAAGATGCAAATGCATATAGTATACCATTTATTGACTTTATTTCCCCTATACGGGAGAAATAACATTAATGAACCAGCAGATATTGGAAAAACTACAATTATTGTTAACCAAGGAAAATAATTCGTGGTAAAGACAAGATACACCAAGTTCAAAGAACGCGTACTCAAAAAAAATATATAAATAAAAAATCTAATTTAACTTTTTTGAGTACGAGTACTTGTCAATAAAAAAAATCAAATGTATTCAAAATTTATTCAAATGAGGTTTTGGGTACCGTATCAATAAGCTAGACCCATGCTTCGAGTTGTTTCATGCCATAAATAAACTCGAACGCTCAAAAAATCCGTTGGACAGGCGGATTCACATCTCTTACAACCAACACAGTCCTCTGTTCTTGGAGCGGAAGCAATTTGCTTAGCTTTACATCCATCCCAGGGTATCATTTCTAATACGTCTGTAGGGCATGCTCGGACACATTGAGTACATCCTATACAGGTATCATAAATTTTTACTGAATGTGACATAGGATCTATCGTTTTTTGAATGTCATAAATTTTCAATCTAGTAAACTTCTACCTGAATGATATATTAAAATACTAGATGAATCAATGATTTCCGTTAACAGAATTTTTGTAATGAATTCTGGTTCAATTGCTAAAAAAGAGGGCTAAAATACTTAGATTTCTTAGATTTTTACAAATATAATCGAGTAGGTCATAACCTATTATATATGCTAATTTCAATCTCTCATTTTTTTATTTATGCAACCTACTTATTTAATAAGGTCGATTGGTTGATGCGAGTTGATTTTCTGTTACGATAAATTGACGAGACTATAGCTAATCCAATCGCTGCTTCAGCGGCTGCAATTGCTATAACAAAAATGCAGAAAATATCCCCTTTTAATTGGGAATTATCAAAAAAATCAGAAAATGTTACGAAATTCATATTAACTGCATTGAGTATAAGTTCAAGACACATAAGAGCCCTAACCATATTTCGACTCGTAATCAATCCATAAAGACCAATAAAAAATAAATAGGCACTCAAAACAAGTACATGTTCGAGTATCATTCGTCAACTCCTTATCAATTTTGATTCATTTTAATATGAAAAATAATTCAACAGATTTAATAAACTAGAATAGAACAAAAAAGTACTAATAAAAATTATATTAGGTAAAAAAATATTGATAATATATATTAAGATATATTATCAAACTATATATTATATATATATATAATATATCAAATAAAAAAATATTTATTTTAAATATGAAATAATATTCAATCAAATTTAATTGAATGAAACGCAAAAAATATCATAACATACAACAAGTTTTCTTTGGGCTTTACTAATTCGAAAGTTGTTTATTGACGAGCCACAGAAATTGCACCTATCAAAGCAACTAAAAGAATTATTGAAATTAGTTCAAATGGAAGAAAAAAATCTGTTGATAAATGAATTCCTATTTGTTGACTATTACTTATTAAATCTTGCTCTAGAATCTGGTTTAATCTTGTAGTCCAAATAACCCCGTACCATGACGTATCAAGAATAGTCGAAATTAATGAAAAAAGAATAGTTGTACAAATCACCGAAGTAATCCCATCCCCAACAGTCCACCGATTTAAATCTGTGGAATATTCTGAATCATTCATGAACATCACAGCAAATATGATTAAAACTGTTATGGCCCCCACGTAAATAAGGAGCTGTGCAGCAGCTACAAAATGGGAATTTGATAAAATATACAATAAAGATATACAAACAAGAACAAATCCTAAGGAAAAGGCTGAAAATATTGGGTTGGGAAATAAGACCACCCCCAGACTTCCGAATAGAAGACCAGATCCCAGAAAAACTAAAAGAAAATCATGTATTGGTCCAGGCAAATCCATTATATTATTAAAATAAGAAAAAAATCGAAATGCGTTTCATGACCTTATTAATTTAACCGGGAAATCCTTTTTGAATATGTTTATAATAGAGTGAAATTAGAATCTAATGGATATGAATTGCTGTAGATACAATACAATTGTTGGACAATTTCACTTTTTTTATTCTAACGTCTATTTTCAACCTACCCATTTCAAGAAAGTAATTAGGCATATATTCGATTAAAAGAATGAGGCTTAATACTTAATATTATTATATAAAGACAATACACGTTTTTAATGAAATTCTTTATATAATATATAATTCCAAATTTTGGAATTATTTTATTAATAAAATTAATAGGTTTATCCATTTTTTATTTGAGGTGAATTCAAAATTGTTCGAATAGTATAATCGTCAATTACTGATATTGGTAAACGACCCAAAGCTATTTGATTATAATTCAATTCGTGACGATCATAAGTTGAAAATTCATATTCTTCAGTCATTGACAAACAATTTGTTGGACAATACTCAACACAATTACCACAAAATATACAAATTCCAAAATCAATACTGTAATTAAGCAATCGTTTTTTTCGAATAGGAGTTTCCAATTTCCAATCAACAACAGGCAGATCTATAGGACATACTCGAACACATACTTCACAAGCAATGCATTTATCAAATTCAAAATGGATTCGACCGCGAAAACGTTCCGATGTTATTAATTTTTCATAGGGATATTGAATAGTTACAGGTAAACGATTTGTATGGGATAAGGTTATCATGAAACCTTGACCAATATACCTTGCCGCTCGGAGGGTTTGTTGACCATAATTCATGAACCCGGTTATCATAGGAAGCATATCGTAATTATCTATGAATAATTTGATCGTTGTTTCGTTCTCTTGTTTAAAACAAGTAAGCAATATGTTGGATTCATTTTCAATTTAAAGTGAAAAAACTTGGAAAGAAGTTGTTAATAATAGATTACCGAGGGAAATAGGTAAAAGAAATTTCCATCCAAAATTTAATAGTTGATCCATTCTTAGCCTAAGTAAAGTCCATCTTGTTGTGATAGAAATGAACAAGAACAAATAAGTTTTAGCTAATGTAATAAAGATACCAATTGTTGTTCCAAAAATTGGATCCCTTTCAAATAGCTCCAGACTAGATATATACGGAAGAGAAATATTCCAACCGCCTAAGTATAGAACTGTTACAAATAATGAGGAAATTAATAGATTTAGATAAGAAGCAACGTAAAATAAACCAAATTTGATACCTGAATATTCAGTTTGATACCCTGCTACTAATTCTTCTTCCGCTTCTGGTAAATCAAAAGGTAACCTCTCACATTCTGCTAGAGAAGAAATTAGAAAAATGATAAAACCTATAGGTTGACGCCACAAATTCCATCCCCAAAAACCATATTTTGATTGTGCCTCAACTATATCAACTGTACTTAAACTGTTAGATAATTCTAGTCGGTGATAACATTACTATTCTCACCGCTATTACAAAACCGTACATGAGGTCTTCGCCTCATACGGCTCCTCCGGGGCCATAAAAAAATCTAAGGACCAGATTAGTATTATTTAGATGGATATGGTGTGTTCTAAAATAGCTGAAATCCAAATTTATCTGGGGGGTCCCGAATTATACCAATGGAATTCTGTCTGCTCTAATTCTAAGAATCAAAAAAGCGCTTCGGAATTCATCTCATCCTTTACGAATTTGAATTTCTATTTGTTGAGTAATAACTGAATCCGTTAATAAAATACTCCTTGTAAAAATAAATATAAATAGGTATTTAAGCCCATCGTTGTTTTTAATTACGAAAAAGGATTAGACATCCTATTAGTTTATTATTCATCACATAAATTCGATTTTTTTTTCTCAATATATGAAAAAACGATCCTTGGTTCGTTTCTATTCTTCTTTCTTTTTGAGAAAAAAAAGGGTTGGTGGACTTCAAAAATAAAGGATTATTTCGTTTCTGATAGTCATTCCATTTAGGGGTGGATAAGAGCATACTCTGAATCGGAATCTTGGGGAGTCTGTCTGATCATTTCTACTAATTTTAAGCCCCAATTAACCTTCTTTTTTTTTTCTTATCTTATGTTATGCATAAATATCCTTTTCAATTTGATTAACCTCTATTACAAATTCTTTGTGTATTTTGGTGTTTCTAACCATCCACTCACTTTTGCCTAATTTCCGCTCACTTTGTAATACATTTTTTTTAATCTATATAACTGATAGTGAAAACGTCATACGGTTACTTTTTTTAACCCGCTTCAAGCCAGGATGATTAATCATCCCATCTTGGGGTAAACTACTTCGACGCTTATGTTTATTTCCGTTTCACCTTTGTACATAGGAAATGAGACTCAATTTTTCGTTTTACTGCCAATTTATAAGCCGTTTTTTTCACTCATATATAACTATCAAATTTCCTTTATTAACATTAACCCGAAAGAAAAATATATATTCCATTTTTCAACTTATTCGGCTAGAACAAACCGAATAGTCAAAAGAAAAGTTTATGTTTGAACGAATCGCACGTAGAGATATTGATAAAAGACATAGAGTTAATGGTATTTCATAACTAATTGATTGGGCAGCAGCTCGCAGACCACCTAAAAAAGAATATTTATTATTTGATCCATATCCTGACATAAGAAGTCCAATAGGAGCAATACTTGAGATGGCAATCCATAAAAAAATACCGATATTGAAATCCGCTAAAACAAGGTGATTGCTAAAGGGAATTACTGAATAACTTAGTAAAATTGAGATAACTGCTAGAGATGGTCCAATACTAAATAAAGTAGTATTTCCTCTAGATGGACGAAGATTCTCTTTGAAAAGTAGTTTTATCCCGTCTGCTAGAGCTTGAAGAATTCCCAACGCGCCAGCGTATTCAGGTCCAATACGTTGTTGTATCCTTGCAGAGATTTCTCTTTCTAACCATACAAGTACTAGTACACCTGTTACGATCCCCACTACAAGAGAAAATATAGGAAGAAATCCCCATATGAGTCCATAGACCTCTTTGAAAGATTCCAATCGAACAAAAGAATTGATAGTTTGTACTTCTGTTGCAAAAATTATCATTTTAACGATCCACTTCTCCCATAATTATATCTATGCTACCGAGTATCGTCATAATATCAGCCAATTTCATTCTTTTAACTAGTTCAGGAAGAATTTGCAAATTAATAAAACCAGGTGGTCGGATTTTCCATCTCCAAGGAAAACCACTTTGATCTCCTATGAGAAAAATTCCCAATTCACCTTTTGGAGCTTCAACTCTTACATAAAGTTCTTGTTTCGATAATTCAAAGGTAGGAGAAGGTTTTTTACTAATGAATCGATAGTCAAAATTATTCCATTCTGAATTCATTTCTGAATTCATTTCTGAATTCATTTTTCTATCAAAGCCTCTCCTTTCTAAATTCTCATAGGGGCCCCCTGGAAGTCCTTCCAGAGCCTGTTGAATAATTTTTATGGATTCTGTCATTTCGCTAAGTCGTACTAAATAACGAGCTAATGAATCGCCTTGTTTTTGCCACTGAATTTCCCATTCAAATTCATCGTAACACTCATAACGATCAACTTTACGAAGATCCCATTGTATTCCGGATGCGCGTAGCATTGGTCCGGATAAACCCCAATTTATGGCCTCTTCTCCACCAAGAATCCCTACTCCTTCAACTCGTTCTAAAAAAATAGGATTTCGTGTAATAAGTTTTTGATATTCAACAACCTCTGTTAAAAAATAATCGCAAAAATCCAAGCATTTATCTATCCAACCATAAGGTAAATCAGCCGCTATTCCTCCGATACGAAAAAAATTATGCATCATTCTCATACCGGTGGCAGCTTCGAATAGATCATATACAAATTCTCGTTCTCTGAAAATATAGAAAAAAGGCGTCTGTGCACCAATATCTGCCATAAAAGGGCCGAGCCATAACAGATGAGAAGCTATACGACTCAATTCAAGCATAATGACTCTGATATAGCTGGCCCTTTTCGGAACTTGAATATTTCCCAATTGTTCTGGGCCATTTACTGTTATTGCTTCTGTAAACATAGTAGCTAAATAATCCCATCGCGTTACATAAGGTAAATATTGTATAATTGCTCGGTTTTCTGCAATTTTTTCCATTCCTCTGTGTAAATAACCCAATATAGGTTCACAGTCAACAACATCTCCACCATCTAGAGTCACAATTAAGCGAAGAACACCATGCATGGATGGGTGGTGAGGTCCGATATTAACTATCATAAGATCTTTTCTTGTAACTGGTCTATTCATAAGTTTTTCTTTCCTTGATTCATTCTTGCATGTGCTGAAAAAAAATTTATCAAAAAATTCAAGATTTAAAAAATTTACTAATTCACAATTTTTTACTTTAACGAGTTTTTAATTGCCGAATATTCAACTTATGAATTAATTCTTTATAACGTACTCTATTTTTTTTTGACAAATAAACCAGCAGTCGTTGACGTTTTCCCAGAATTTTTCGTAGACCTCTCTGAGATAAATAATCTTTTCTGTGCAATTCCAAATGTGAAGTAAGTCTTCGTATCTTATTAGTGAAACTGAATACTTGAAATTCAACGGATCCCCTGCTTTCGTCTTTTTTTTCTTGCAATGAAATGAATGAATTTTTTATCATAAAAAGAAATCCTTCCCTTTTTAATTTTAATATGAATTTAAAGATATGAATTTTACTGATCAGTAATAATAATGGTAGTTTTTTTGTATAAGGATCCGAATTGAATTATCAACTTCTTTATTTTTATCAAATAAAAAAAAGAATTAAGTAAATTCCTAATTTGATTTGGATAGATAGATAAAACAAAACGCATGCGTTTTGTTTTATCTATCTAAATTTAGATTGAAAAAAAAAAGGAGGATTCAGTTAAGTTATTTATGGATCTGATCCGATTGGTATCGATGTCATTGATTAAAACAATCTCATGTATAAAGATGAAATTGAAAACAATCCAGCTGATTTGTGCCTACGGTTGTTTTTCATATACCGGAACTTATATTATATATAGAGTAAAATTATATAGTAAAATGTCCCTATCATGAATTTATTTTCAATCGCGTATACATATGTATTCTTATCATACTGAAATGATTTCCATTATTAGTATTAAACCAATAGCGATTCATACAAGCTAAATCTTCTAATCGAAAATTGGGCCAAAGAAAAAATTTTAAGTTAATTAGGTTAGTTTTATCGTTATCAAGATATTTCGTTTGATTCAAAACTTGACCACAGTTTTGAATATTCTTATCAAATCTTGAATTTCTATACCTTGTACTTTTTTTTTTTAATTTCGAACAAATTAGAATTCGAAATTCTCTACGTCGTTTAGGGGATAAAATTTTTTCAGGGACAAAGAAATCATAATTGTTTTTTTTTCTATTTACAGTTTTTTTTTTTAATTGTGTAATGGATTTTTCAATTTTTTTTTTGTCTCTTTGACTTATTTGGTGGTTGTTTTTATGAACCAATGAAATACCTATGGTTCTATATATAATAAGTTGTCCATCGTTTTTTACAGACGAACGAAGAGGTTCAATAATCAAGATTCCTTTTTTCATTAATTTTGCAAAAGTTAAATTCTTCTCAATCATTAGAATGTCTAGGCTCATCTCTCCTCTTTCAATCGAAGATATAGCAATTTTGTTTGGATTTTTTAGTCTAACCAAGAGACAATATATTTTTACATTATTGAGAATTTTTTTATTTAAAAAAAAATTCCATCGCAATTGAAAACGCGAATACCTTGTGAGAAATAAATCAAGTTCCACTTCTGTATTGCTTTTGTATTGTTTTTTATTTTGACGTTTTTTTATCTTTGATTCTGCATAATTTTCTTCAATATTTTTTTCTTGGTTTGGTAGAGCTAATTGAGGATTTCTTTGTTTTTCTTTTTCGTCGTTAGTTAGATTATAAAATCTAAGGTATTTTTTTTCATTTGATGGTATAAAACCGTTTTTATTTCGAGTAATAATTTTATTAAGATTTTTTTTTTCATTAAAATTGAAAAGAAGTAATTTGATTGGTATGACCCATGGTTTTATTTTATATGTACTAGAAAATAAGAAAAATTCGGGAAAGAACAAAAATTCCAAATTTGCTATAGGATAATTTAAGATTTCTTCATTCATTCCCATCCAATCAAAAAAGAGACTTTTTTGATTGGCCAGACCCATCTTAGTGATTTTATCAATTTTTTCAGAATTCTGAACTTGAGTCTTAATATATATTTTTTGACTCTTGGTATCAACCGCGGACTCAATATTTACTTTTTTTATAAACCAAAAGGGGATAATTCTCCACTCCAAATATTTTCTAGTCCGAAATTCCCCTATATCACGAATATTAGATTTTCCTCGAAAAGAAGAAACTAAAAAATTATCTATAATAATCTCTAGAGGCATGTCAAAACTTTTTTCTTTAGAATTAATAGATTTGTAGCAAAAAATATTATATATAGAATCTTTTTTGAAATTCTGTTTCTGTTTTGGATTTAATAACGAGTCCGCTTTTAAATAATTGAGTTTTTTGTAATTATCAAATTTGTTTTTTTCATATGAATCCTCTTTGTTTAAACTTTTATTTAGAACTAGAGAGTTTTGGTTGATTTGATTTTTCCATTTTTCAGTTACTAATCTAGCCCATACAATCTCAGGTAAATTGTATTGATAATGACTTCTTAACCAGTTTTTCCATGGATTGATTTCGGAATTTAAAAAGGTTTTCTCTTTCAATTTATAATGAAAGATTCCGTGTTTTTGAAAAAAATCCTTTATTTGATTCGTAACAAACAACGATGTTCCACATATGTTATATTCAAGAACAGCCCTTAATTTTGAAAAGTTACTAACTTGAAGTTGTGATAATTTGTAAAATACATATGCTTGTGATAAAGAGCATATGTCATAACTCATTTTTTTTTTATTGGATATTAATTTTTTTATAGTCGAAATCAAATAAATGGTATTTTTTTTTTTAGTAATTTTGTCTTCAGTTTCTTCATTCTTGTAAATGGATTTATCCAGAATTTTTTTTGTTGATTCAAAAAAAAATTGTGTAGTCATTCTTGGAATATTCATAATACCTACAACAATACCCAGAGATAGTTGTTCGAGGCAAAATTTTACAAAATAAAATATTTTACGAATTAATCGGGTATTTATTCTTTTGACTATCTGCCACTTTTTTTTTGATGATTCTATGATTTTAGACTCATAAGGTGTTTTGTTAGAACTATTAGTTATCTTTTTTTTTTCTTTTGAAATTGCTTCTATTTGATTTCTGATTGTATTTATTCTATCAATCAAATTTTTTATTTTGTTTTCACTGAATGAAGAATTTTTCCACTCCATGGATCTATTTTGAACAGATAGTTCATGAATAATCGGATTACTCGTTATTGAATCATTTTTAGTTTCAGTTAATTCATATATTTCTCTCAGGTCAAATAATGGAATTCTATTTCCTTTTGAAAGGTCGTTTCTTTTTCCTTTTATAAAAATAAAGTTTTTCAGAATCCCGTTTTTAATTTCTTTTGCGAAAATTTTGTCTCTTTCTTTAAAAAACCTTAAAACCAGCAAAGACTTGGTTTTATATTTTTTCATTTTTTTTTTGAATTCTTTAAAAAAGGGTTCAAAAAAAGAAGGTTGTTTTTGGGCAGAACCAAAAGGTAGTTCGGTTTCCATTCCCCAAACGGTTAAAAAACAAAAATCATTTTTATCTTTTGTTTTTTTTAGTCGACCCTTCTGAGATGAGTGAAATTTAGATTTATGCCAAGGTTTAAGATAAAAAGGAAATAGGATTTTTATCTGAATACCATCCGTTAACCATTTTCTTGGAAATTCTGTTTCGGATAGTTGAACCCCATTATAGGTGCATTTAACATGCATTTCTCGTTTCCAATCCTTTAAATCCTCAGACCACTCGGGAATTTGAAATAATAGCATACGGACGCTATTTTTAATTATTATCAATAAAGGTAATATAATATATTTTCTAAGAATAGATTGAGTTACTAAGAGAGAACTTCTTAGTATTTGAGCAAATAAGAAGCTATCCCAAACTTCTGCAATTTCTAGCCGTCTTTTTTCTTTTCTTTTGGATTTGTCTTCGTATTTTTTATCAAGTTTTTTTTTTCCATTTTTCCACATGAAATTTCTAAGAATTTTTTTTGTCAGCCCCCGTATATCAAATGAAAAAAAAAAAAATTTACCTATTTTGTCAAAAAAAAAGGGGGAATGCATATTTGCTTGACAAAATTCCCAAATAACTGTTTTACGTCTTTGGGGACGCATAGATCCTTGAATAATCTCTCGGCGAAAATCAGATTGTTGTGAATAACGGATCAAAACCATTTCATCGTTTTGATCATAATTTTGATTATTTTTTAGATTAGTATAAATCTCGTTATGCGGCTCTGTATCAGTAAAAATAACTACCCGTTTTGCTTTTCTTGCACGAATTCCAGGCTCCATTGGTATAGTTTCTTCATTTTCGCCTTCCAATTCTTCTAAGTCACTCCTTAATTTGTACGACCATCGAGGAACTTTTTTATGGATTTCATGGACATCCAGAAAATTTTTGCTAAGCATTTGATCGTTGCTATCAGTTAGAACGACATCAAATAAAAATTTGAAAATTTTTATTTCTTCTTCTGAATTTAATTTTTCTTCTTGGGGGTCGAAAAAATAAGAAAGTTTTTTCTCTATTGCCGAAGATTTTCTATTAAATTTTTCTATTGTTTGCTCAAATTTTTGATAATTAATATTCAAAAGTATACCATGAATTTTGTTTATCCACGATCTCCCTATGTTATTTTTTATATAGGTTTCGGTTATTATTTGGAATGGAACTAATCTTTGGATTCTTCCGCGGGAGATCCCCTGCAAAAATGGATCATAAATTTTAGGTAAATATTCTTTTCTAGTTTCGTTATGACAAAATCGAGTCGTTTTTTCCAATATATGTTCAACGGACCATTCCTTATCTAAAGCTTCAATTCGATGTAAAAATTCTTTTTTTAAGTTTTCTTTTTTTTCTTCATTGATCAAACTCCAACAAGTAGAAAATTTATCAGAGGGGGTTTTTTCTCTTCTAAATGACGGTATCTTTTTTTGTATCATGTCAAAAAAAGTAGAAATGTTGCGAGGATATGAAAAAGAAATTC